CCATCAAGGATGCTTGCAGGCGCTCTTATGTTTGCTCCAATGCATGTCAAAGGGCTGGCTGGGTACTGGATATGCTAAAGGTATGGATCAATATATGACACACCTGGCTTAGATGCTGCTGGGTCTCGATATCCAACCGGATAGGCAACTAGGTATGTTACTGGGTATTACGCTGTTGGTTGAAATGAATCAATCGGTTATGCCGGTCCTATACCTCTAGGCGTAGATCTTTCATAACCTGGGTGCCCAACCTCCCCCAAGGTCTCATTCGAAGCGGTTAGTCCTCCGAAAGTCAAGCACGTTGTGGAGCAATTCGGGGCTTCCACTATCTTCACTTTCCTCATTCATGTCAGAGAGGTTTTCTGCTGCTGACTCAACATGGTAGCTCTTCTTTCATAGTAGCTCGGTTCTTAGGTGGCTTCCTATCCTATTAGCTCTTAGCTCGTAGCTCTCTTCTTGTAGCTAGGTAGCTAGTGGTTAGGTTGTTATAGACGATATGACGATAGTCTTAGTCTTGTTTATCGTCTTCCCTTATGAGTGGAATACCTCTTTTTTAATCTGCGTGTGCCGGATCTCATAAATAACTTACGCTATTTCCCGGTCATCCTTACCCCTTTCACAGCCGTAGAGAAAGGGGTTTCTTTTGTTTGGAAATCCAGTTTTCGATTGTGAGCGGTTTGTGGTAAATATAGAGTTTACACATTAAGAACAGAACTAGGTCGTCTGAGCTCGTTCCTCAAGCCATACATGGCTGAATAAATCACCCACAGTGGTCTGAAACATACTTTGAACTGAGTTTTTATACTCTTTTGGGCGACCCACTCCTGTTCTAGTCGAACCAGTCGTCTTTTTGTTCGTATCCGGGGCCTTTAAGAGCCAGCAGCTCTTGGAAGCTAAGCTCGTGTCGTAATCGAATTGGTTTGAGAGCTAAGCTCGTGTCGTAATCGAATTGGTTTGAGAGAGTCTTTTTCTTCGTAATCTGGATGAGTGCGCGTCCTTTGTCTGCTGAAAGCCGGGTTGATATTGACGGCTGGAGAACTCTTCGTATCGTACAGAGGTTCCCGAAGACCCCTCACTCAATCGCCGGCTTGACCTTTCATTAGGATAGTGAGAGAGAGCAGGAAAGCAAGTAGCAGTCTAGGCTTTCTTTCCGGCTAGTGCTTTCGATCTAGTATAGTAGGGTTATGCTCTTCGGGTGTCTTATCGGGTTTCCCCAGTACTTACGGTTAGTTTTGGCTCCAGAATCCATTACATATAGTGAGTGTCTGGGGTGTTATCGGATTGGGCAGATTGCCCAGTTGGTAATGTTATTTCGGTCACTGAAAATGAAATCAGTCAACATGGGGCCTACTCTGATTCGATCATTGCTCTTGTTGGTTTTGCTCCCGACTAACCTTTTCACATTATTGGTGTACCCAATAGATGGGTCCCCCTCCAGTGCCTAGCGCGCCTCTGAGCCTTTGAACACTTCATACTAGCGGAACCCTCCACATAATGTGATCAACTTATGATCGACTCACTGACTAAGTGTACGTACCTCGTCTGAAGGGGGTTGCCCTGCTTCAAGGGACTAATATCAAGTATGGAGAGCAAGGCACCGGGATCACTGCATCTAGCAATCAACAAATTGATAGAAGATGGGGAGAGTTTCCCGTTTCCTGTGTGGGGCTAATAATGATAATACACCTGAGGAGAGATTCAAATCATTTTCAAACATACGGTCTGGCACGATCATATTGCAACGCGAATTCCATCAAAAGTCCGGTTGTCCTCTACATAAAAGTGCTCCTCGTCCTGAACATTCAACGCAGGGACTGGTGGCTCACGCCTCACACGACCTACTAGGGTAGGGTTCAATCAAGTGTAATGATTCTTCCAGTCACTGAGATGCCTGCTTTTTTGTTTTGACCGGGATGAACCAACCCGTTTGAACTAGAATGAGCGGAACACACATCCCTAACGAGCTGTAAGCTTCAGAGACGCTTCTTTCGTTTCAGAGCAGGTGGTCCGTTACTAATGAATTCTGGTAGCAACGTATTGAGTGAGCCCGAAATTGATCATGAAAGCCTCTCGATTCAGAGAGGGAAATGCACCAAATATTATGAAACGAGAAAACTATTATAGCTTTTTATTCGATTTTGCATATCCCCTTTCTTTCTCCTGCCAAACAGGGCATGGAGGTGTAAGTGTAGATTTTCTCTACACCGAGCAGTCATCAGTTGATCAAGTGGTTTAAGCAATTCAATCGGTTCCAACGGCAGATCGAGATCGAGTGGTTTACCTTGAATCATAATCGGTTCATCCCGCAGCAAAGGTAAAGGCACCACTATATATCAGTAATGTAGGCGAAGGCAGAGGTCGCCGCAGGATAGGAGGAAGCATCCGAGCAAGCAGTTCCTAATCCAATTGTCGACCCGGACCCCGCCACCAGCATCTCTCCTTTTTAGGAGACCCAATTCTCTCTCTCGATCTACTTTACCGACAAGAGCTCTGAATGAATGAGCAATGAGTTTGATTCTAAAAAGTCAAAGCAGAGGAAATAGAATATTCTATAGCCTATAGCTATAGGGCTAGGCTCCGCTCCTCGCTCGAGCTACCAGCTACCTTAGATTTCATTCCTGTTGACTAATCCGAGTCCTTGAGAGCTTAGACGTCAGCGGAGAAGAACTCCGAAGAATTTCATCGACTCCTCCTCTCTTGATGGTATCCAGTTGAAATGGTTGCTGGATTGCCCCTAGTTCAAGCTCTAAGTCAAGCATTCACGCACTAAATACCTCTTACTACGCTCTGGAAAGAAAAATCCCATTTGCCTAATACGTACTACTGTGCAGCAGATGATTTCGCTGCCCCTCCACCAGCTTCTTCTTGGCATCAAGCCAGCCCTTATTCCTTGCATCAACAGGCAATCCCGCATAAAAGAAGGGCTACGGACTTGGCGGATTCAACAAGGGAAAAGGCATCCATTCTAACTGCTCCCATTCCTATGTTGACACCAAGAGAAACAAACCCTGGAGCATTCCTTTTTCATAATCATAAAGGAAGGAAATGCTTAGCTTACTAAACCAGCAACAGCGGAGTAAGCTCCCATATCCGTGAAGGACTGCTTTCCAGCAGAGGAATGAATTCGTCTCCAAATCAATCTCCTAAAAAACTGGCACCTTATTTTCTTTTCTGCATCTGCACCGGAGAACAGGCATCTCATCAGAAGGAAAGGATAGCGCTAAACCAGACGTATTCAGCCTCATGCTCCTAGGTCTGGGATCTTTCCCTTTCTTGGCGAAGAATATGAATTCCCGCTTGGGTCACACAGGCTTGAACTCCTTCGAATTGCTTGAATTCTTTAGAAAAAAAAGAACTCCCTTGAACAACCGCTTTACAGTAGAGGAGGAAAACTTCTCGTTGCTGAGCTTGCCGATAAAGAGTCATATGCTTATTATATAGCAGCTCCGATTCCTTCAACAGAAGTGGCTTTCCTTCCCTCTCCTTCACCGAGAAGGAAGGGCTTATTCTATTCAGAACAAACGCTAAAGAAGGGTAGGGTGGGATCTCTCCTAAAAAAAAGAATTGACCTCGAGCCTGTCCTACTTCTTCTTATCCCGTTCCTGACCCTGAGTGGAGAGGTTGGCCTTGAGCCCGGTATTCATTGATCACAGCAACAACAGAAAAGACCAGCAGCGGCTTCCCGAAACCGTATTGCTATTCCTTCCCTTTACCTTCCTTCTACTTTGACCTTCTACTAGCAATTCCGACAACAGGTGAAATAGCTGACCTTATTCCGACAGAGCTTCTTCTTTTCTTATGTCTTATGAAAGTGGCAACGGATCCATCTTCTTTCGCTCCTAAATAAAGAGTTCCTCCGAGTTGAAAGAAGAGTTTACATCTTCTATTTCAGAGACAGCAGGGAATGAACTAGCAAAGTCAGGCCTTGAGCTAGAACAGCGGATTCCTCCTCTCCTTAACTCCTTTTCTTTTCGAGCTAAGAATCAACTTACAAAAAGAGCTACCGATACCTCCTCTAACAAATCCTAGGAGCTATACCGCGGAAAGCACAGTAACTTGGGAAAGCGAAGCACGGAAAGCATTTGACCCAGAATTCACCTCTCTTTCTACTCTCCGTTCTCATTCTACGATTTCAACTATTCTTTATTATAGATAGAAGAGTGAAAGCAGAATTCGAAAGCAATTCTTTTTCTTCCTTGGCCCCAGCTACCTCTGAGTTCAGAGTCGCCAAGCCGCAAGGAAAGAGGTCAAGTAGAATCAATCTCTACGCTAGGATGACTAAGAGATTGAAGTTCCGATCAAAGCTTCTGAAAGAAGACAGACTTGGGAGCAGGGCCCTGAGCCTTTCTCCTGGCGAGGAAGAATTGAATGACTTTTCCAGGTATTCCTTTTCTTATAGGTAGATATCGTCAGGTTAAGGAGCAATACATGGAACTGCTTCGGTTGACCTTCTTTCGGTGGTAGCATGCTTTGAATAAAGAATTTCCTTCTTCTCTCGCTGCGCACCTCCGAAATGGAATTATGAAATTAGTGGCTAGCTTTTTTTTTACTAGCTGTTAATTCTTCTTCAGCTCCTCCGGGATCAGGGCATCCAATCACAGGCTCAAGGCCCATCTCTTCGAAACCAAACCCAGAGTTGAAGAAAGAACTCCGAGTGAACAATAATAACAAGAATTGCCATAGTTTCTTAGTCTTGAGACAACCACCGGAAACTCCTAAATCGATGATTCTTGGCCTTCCGAAAGTGACTGCCCTAAGGTAAGGCTTACTACTTAAGGGCTTCTCCCTTCTAGCCTAGCTAAGACTACCAGCTTCTTCTCGGCATCAACTCATTCCTGGTCTGGGAACAAGAGCCATCACAGCTTATCCCTCAGGTGACTCAACTGGGTCACTTCTTAGGGTTACGCCTTTTCCTAATGGCCTTACTACAACAGCTGAAATGGCCATTCAAGCTCCCTTTATTCATTCCTTCAACCCGTATGGATGTTCTTAAATTGAAAGATGGCTCCTCTTCACTGGCTTTCTAGTCTTTGCATCCACTTGGCTACTCGAGTCTTGGCTTGGCCACACTCTAATAAGTTCCCATCCCATCTCCTTTTTTTTCATAAAACAATACTGGACTTGGCTTCGTTCACTCCACAATCATTGAATCCGGATCCGGAAGAAAATCTCTATCTTATCGTGAGCCCTAGAATCAGTTTGCCTAAAATCACTTGATGGAACAGGCGGGGAGCGTTAGGCGGGTTCTGTACTCTAGGGCGAGGTCACTTCACACTGGTTAGCAAGAGGTGAGGTAGCGCTTACCATTCTTTGTGATTGCTTATTCGAAGTAGGCCGACTTTATGATATGAAAAGTGGCTAAAAAGCTCCATCCGGCAAAGAGAAGAAACAAGCCCTTCTTTTGCACTTCCCTCACTGTGTCAATTTATGCTAGAGCACCACCTATTCTTTTACAAAAGATAGACAGACGGGTCTTCAGGTGTCACCAATGTCCGATCTTCGGATGCTTGGCTATCTCGGATGCTCTTTTTTACTAAGGGATGCGAGAAAAGAAGCTGGGACAGGAAGGGATGTTGGAACATCACTCCTAGGAACTATAACAGATGTCATCACCTCATTAGGGGGAGGATGCTGGTTATTAATAAACTATATTTGCGCCTTGAATCGGATTTGCTTGAATAGGCTCTGATTCTCAATTAACGAGGTCAACTAAAGGTGCCGACTTTACCTTTTTGCTTCTGGAACAAAATCCCCTGTCTCTTAATCACCCCTAGGAAGAAGCGCTTTAGTTATCGATCTCAATCAACACGTGCTACTTCAAGGTGAACAACTATGGGCGCTGGTGCTGAAGAAACTAATGACTCAGATGCTGAAGACGGGAATGCTTCTATGGAATAGCCTCCGTTGCCGGTTCTACTTATCATTCCGTTCTGTCACGATGTGCTTTATCTTCACCTCCTGGAGCTGGATAAGTATGGAGCTCTTCTGAGCAGAGTGAGTTCCGTAACATGGACTGCCTCGGAGCAAGGCCCTAGGTAGATGGTACGCTTCGCCTCCTTTGTTAGAGTGAGAAAAGACCACGGAAGGGGCTGTTCTCTTTGCCAGAGCTGCATTATATTCATTGAGATTTCCTAAGGGCAAAGTGACGTCTGTAGCAAAGGCGGGAAAGGTCCCGGAGAGAGCTGATTGACCATAAATTTTCTCGGGTCTTTGGCTCTTTCGCCAGCTGTGAATGCCGTATTGGCTTTAGCAAAGCCTTTTCTTTTGAGGTATGTAGAGAATCTCAAAGCTTGCCGAGGGGATAGCGATCGACGCACTCCCTGAGTTGAAGGGCGCAAGGGCTGTAGCATTCTTTCTAGGAGGTCTCTTTCTCTCTAGCTTTCTTACTAGTGCCGCAGCTAATGCTAACTTCAACGTATTGTCGTAAAAATAAGAACTAAGAAAGCAAGAATCCGGAAATGACTTTAGCGAGAGCTGCTGTAGGTATTTGGAAATGGAAAGAGTTTTTCAGTTCTTCGATCCCCGCTCACTTCGCTAATGCTTCTCCTGCGCTTGACTGAAAAAGGAGATCCCAGACTTTCTAATCAATTCAAAGAGATGGCGCTTCCACTAGCTTTCTTCATAGATGAGATGAAGGCATCCGCCGATCAGACGATTTTCACGTCTTCGAACTGCTTGCTATCTTCAGAATGTGGAATAATAGACTAATTAATCAGAAAAGAAAGGGAGAAGAGCATATCCCTTGCCCTTCTTAGCCCTCCTTTTGCTTCCCTTACTTTCCATGTGGGGCTAGGTACGCGAAGGCTTATCCTCAACTGAGCTCATCTTCTTCATTGGCACCGAAAAGAGAGATCGTCCAATGGCGTCATAGAAGATAGTTAGACCTAACCCCATGAACTGAAGGAAGGGTAGGACTCTGACCGTACTTTCCGAGAGTAGACAATTCAAATAATGCCCCTCCGTAACCTAACTAGGACATGAGCACGGAACCTGTAGCTTCTCTTTTTCCATTGCCCTCATCGACTGGGAGTTTCCCGCGCTTTTTCTTTGTTGAAGACAGCTGCCTGCGGCGCAGCTACGGTACGGACTTTATTTGAGGAGTGAGTGAAAGGCAATTCAAGTAGATTGGATTTCTCCTCTATCCCATCCTGACTCGTCCATTAACCCTCGCAACCGCCCTGGCAAGCTGTCTTATAGCTGTGAAAAAGGCATATCGGGAAATCTGTCCCTTTCTTGTCTAATATCTAAAGAGAATGGGAGACAGGATAGACTGTTCCCCCGAATCAATGAAATTAGATGCAGCTGCTCCCTCTCGTCGTCCAAGAACAATAGAAAGAGAGTGGCTAGCGCTCCCTCTGCTGAGACCTGTTGGCCGTCAACTGCTTCAACTGCAGATGCGGCTGAGCTAGATGTGCCATCAATAGCGAAGGAAGTGGCTGACGAAGCTCCTCTTCATAGACACATGTGGAATCCGTCCCTTTCAGCCCCTGAACCTAATGAATGGTACGCTGAGGCTTCTCCTTCCCCTGAAATCGGCCGTAAACAGACACTGCTTGAAGACAAGAAAGGTTGGGACAAAGACCTCTATTTCAAATCTCGTAGGAAGTGGAAAGGAAGTAGCTTGTGCTTGGCGTGCTCGCGAGCTCCGAAGCTGATGAAAGATTGAATTAACCTCGGGAACTCGTGAAAGCAGTTTCACTAATGGCCGAAGTCCTTCTTCGCGCACAGCCAGACCTTCTGCTCGATTCTTTCTTGCCTCAGCTGGGAAGAAGGCTGGAATCTCTCTCTCCCAGAATGTGATCTCTTTCTCTTCACTCCCCCTCCCCTTTTCATGTAAGGAGCCAAACAAAAAAGTTGACTTGCGGGCCAGCGATCTCACGAAGCTCCTCTCTAGTTAAAAAAGAATAGGACTACCCCTGCTACGAACATTCACATTCCCCAGCTTGAATCTACCCATAAACACGCGAAATCCCATCACATCAAACCTAAGAAGAAGAAAACCTTGACGACTTCTTTTTGGCCTCCTTTTACATTTACAATGGGATTCAGACAAGGAGAGACATGCAGACTGATTCTCTTTTCTTACGTGAATGAGATACTACTGAAATGCAGATAGCTTTAACTCCTTCTTCCTTCTAGTAGGACTTAATACCGCCAATTAGTGCTTCAATCGGGCTTTTGGCTTTCTCCTTTTATACCGCTCCTGCCTTCCCTTTTGGGTACGAGTTTCAATTGGGAGAACTTGAACTAGCTAGGACGCCCTTGTTTGGGGCTTTAATTAAATGGATTAGCCTACCAGGCCTAAAAGTTTAGAAAAGTCCTTTCTTTCTATTCATAGAGAATCAATCCTCGGAATCGACGCACCTTCTAATTCTAATACTGTTTCCTTTAGGAGCGGAAATGACGACATCTACTATTCCATCAAAGAGCCTAGTCGTCCTAAGCCCTTCTAGTTCATCTGCATCAGCTAATATCGAACGCCTGTTGTGCCCCGAGAATGGTCTGTTTCGGGCTATCCTTCATATCTTAAGGCAGTTCAGTTACTTGCATCAACAGGAAAGTATTCATTCCCTACTTTCGCTCCTAGGCTTTCGGGAAAGCAAAGAGACTTCTACTGTTCTAGCTGTTGTCGGAACTGTTCAAGAATCCACTGTGGCACTTTCGGAAGGGGGAATCAGACTAGGCTGTCACTGTTCTAGAAGAGGAAGCGTAACTGGCACGAATTGAATCGATAGCAGGGTAAGGAAAAACCTTTTTAAACCAACCGTTACTGCATTCATTAAGAGTGAAAGCTGAAAGTCTCTTTCTATTATGGAAAGCCTGCCGAAGACTTCTAGGTAAGGAAAGGGAGGAAAGTGAGTAACTAGGGCTTACTCTGTCAACACAAGCCGTGTAGGTAGCCTCCTCCTCCGGTCTAAGAAAAAGAGAGCTAACACGTACTACCAATAAGATAATTCGACTTTCGATAGGCGCTGAAAGCCCTCCTCTACCAGCTGCAGACTCTGTCTTAGTGCTTCCCTTCGGTAAGGAATAAGAGTCCTAACACCTGCTAACAAAAAGATTGATTATCACACCTACTTTCTTTCTTGGTTTGTTGGTCCAATTCCAGATATCGGAACAGAGACTGAAAGCAGCAACCAGAGATCAAACTCCATAGTGGGAAATCCCGTGATTTGAACCTATCAGTATGGGATATCATAGGCTTCCCTTGGTTCGGCACGGTTTCACTCAGTATGGTACGCTACGGTCAGGTTCGCTCGGTGTAGGTATCACCTTGATGCGCGTAGCTATTGCCTTAATCCTGGTCTGCTCGGGTCATTCCATTGATACGCTCATCGGGCTCGTCGTTAGGAAGAGGTAGGTGGGCTGACAAGGAGAGGAATCATTCCCATCGGTGAAATGAATCTCTTCTCCCAGATCTTCTTTGTAACTTGGTATATGAATGAATGTTGTCAGTCTCAGTTGGAGGAATAGTGTGACTTGGCTGCTTCCTTCGATAACTTGCTTATTCCTTTTTTTTAGACTATATCCATAGCCTCACACTCGCCAGCTGAGTCCGTTGGCTAGTTTTGATCACCCCGAATTCGATTTCTCATGCGAGACGGAGGTAGACGATATAAAGGTCAATCGCAGGTTAACTACTTTTTTGGGGCCGAGATAGAAAAACTCGCTTCGTAACCTTCGCACTCGTTTACCGGTTGCTCTTCTTATTCATGATTATGCCGTTCGCAGGCATTCCTGGTTAAACTGACTGGCTTGGGGGTTCGAAGAAGATTAGTTCAATAGCCAAAGCGGACCCGAGAAGGTTAGTTTAGTGACCCAGACCAAAGAAAAGCTGACCGGGGCAGGAAACTGCCTCGCGTCTTGTCGCGTGGATGGTGTCTTAAATCAGACATGGATTTCCATCGTTGCCTGTTTGACAAGTTACTCTCTCTAAAAGCCGTGAAGTGGCACAAGATTTTCCAAAATCTTGCACTGCTAGTAAGTAGAGTCTTGCTAG